GTGAGACGTAATCAAGATAGGATCAGAATCATGAAAATTGGAGTGAGTGCTAACGTGTTCCGACGGGGGACTTAATGAAATAGGAGAAGAAGGCTCATTTAAATAACAAGTTATATCTTTTCTTTTGCTGGGGGAATCGTTACTGACAGTTCCGGCCCGAAAGAGCCATTGAAGTCGGAACATAAAAATAAGTTGAATTGTGCAAGAATCCATAGCTCCATTTTTTTTTATTCCAGTAAAGTAAGTCAATCGATAAAAGGAAAAACAAAGAATAATAAAAAATGACACTCCTGTCATAGGAATGGAAATAGCCCTTCTTGCTGCTTCAATAACAAGTATTTTCGTTTTCAAATCAGATAAATCATTTGATCTATGATTCATTGGAACAAAACAAGGAATGGCCTGGCTAGGTATAGGTACTGGCCAGGCCGGGGGAATAAAAGAACCTTTCGTACGAAATCAAAGAGGTACTCTTTCTATTGGAGATATCTGTTTCGAATCCTTATCTAAATGCAATTGCTGATAAAATTCGTATATATATAGAATAAAGAAAAGAAAGATATAGAATAAAGAAAAGAAAGATAAAGAAAGACTTTTATCAATCTTTACTTCACGCGTCACATATGAATTATCCTTTTGTAATTGGGAGAGATGGCTGAGTGGACTAAAGCGACGGATTGCTAATCCGTTGTACGAGTTATTCGTACCGAGGGTTCGAATCCCTCTCTCTCCGTTCCCTCTGATCACTTGAGAGTTATCTTTCGAATTCGAAAAAATCTCGAGTCCTTGTTATCTTAGTTAAATGTATGGAATAGAGAAAATCATAAGAAAATTCAGAAAGAAAAACTTCTGATTTTTTTATTTTATTCCTCGCGTCCAGGATTACGTCCTGGATCATTAGATAGGAATCCGAAGATGAAGAGAGAAACAAAGAATATCACTACTGTGTAAACGAAGAGTTTGAGAGTAAGCATTACACAATCTCCAAGATCATTTTTGGGGGAAATAAGGGAATAGATTCTCTATTTTTGTACCACATATCCCATTTTGACACCAAGAAATGGAGTGGTTTCTAGAAAAGAAAGGAATTTGCAGGAATTCATTTGTAATAAGATTCTGATTCCTTCGTTACCAAAATGATCTTTCATACCCACAATTAGGTATTGTGAGGGACCATACATAAGGTCTTTGACCTCCGGAAAGTCAGAATTCGAAAATGAGGTGATCCAGATTCATCGCGGCTATCCAAAAGAATTTCAATGTTTGAATCGAGAGTTCATAATGTAAGACTTATCTGATCTTATCAATTGTTAGAATATAATTTTTCCTTTTTTAGCGAATCAATCATGAATGTTTCTAGGACAGTATTAAAGATCTCATCGAAAACTTACAGCAGCTTGCCAAACAAGGGCTAAGAGAAAAAAGAGTACAGGTATGACTGGCATAACATCTACGATTGGATTGAAAAAAGCATAAGCCTCGGGTAATTTGGCGAAGAAAAAGCTACTCGAATGAAGGGCAGAATTAATACAGATACAGATCAAACTAAAGATATTAAGCATAACAAAAATTTCGCTCTTGTGGAGAATTTCATTATTAGTGAGTTGGGGAAAAATGAAGAAAGAAGAGAAGATAGGCCAAACAAAAAATCCTTCTTTTTCTTTGAACTCCCCCAATCAAAAATCCTTCAATTCTCAAATGAGAATAGAAGGAATCATACTTTCATACAATATCTTAATTGAATTATAGATAATGATCAATGAATTTCTTTTGATTCTACATCTACACGTGTCGAATCCTAGCAACAACCTATTCCATAGACATTTGGGCTGGAATTGACGAACAACCAATATCCATATTAGTGTTATTAGTGTCAAATAGAAATCTCAATGGGGCGTGGCCAAGCGGTAAGGCAACGGGTTTTGGTCCCGTTACTCGGAGGTTCGAATCCTTCCGTCCCAGACCGATTCTATCAGAACAAAGATTGTGCTCTTTTCTTAAACAATCCTCTGTTTAAGAGTGTAATGTTGGATACAATGTGATCCAATCTTTACTTTCTGATTTCTAATGATTCAGAGAAGAATCATATCCTACCTTTCGATCCTGTTTCTGTTTCTCACAAACAGAAACAGAATCGAGTGTCAATGACACGTGGATGGAAATAAATATCTTTTTGATATAGGTAGGATGGGAACAAAGATCAAAGTTCCATTCAAAAAAAAAAAGATTGGGTGGCCATTCAGCGTATGCCCGTCTCCCCCCCGCTCATATTCATATTGAAGTTAGTTAGTCATTTAGAGAAACTTTATGCCCCCTATTTATCAAATGTGGATTCCCACATGATGCATTCTGAGTCGACATGCGGAAGAAAGGTAAAGTAAATAAAATAGGGGTAAATGATTAATTTTATGTGGATCCTGAATTCTAAACAGGAGGAGTTCTTGGTACTAATTCCATCACTGGGATTAAAGCTCCTAAGACTGGGGTGGGGCAAAATAAAAATAAAATAGAAACAACGAATTAATCTGGACCCATTCGGCTTTGTACCTATACAAGATGGTATAGCATCCCATAAGAGGATCTTTTTTTGATTGGCTTTGAGTATGATTCATGATCCCCATAGAATTCGTGTAGATACGAGTTAATTAGCAAAGGAAGGTATCAATTTCAATCAATATCTGTGTCATCCGGATCTCATTAACAAACAATAAAGTTCAATACGGAACAGATGTATTTTCTTTGGACTTAATTGCTTTTATTTTGCATCAGGCTCCAATGAATGATTGGAAATCAATGTAACGATGGGGGGGGGGGGGGATTCATAGATTCCATTCACTTTAGTTTATCTTTATGGATTATGGAAATGGAAAAATTTCTGAACCTGAAATAAAGCAAAATCCGTAGAAAATGAACCATGCCCATATGTAGTTTTATTGTTCTATTTCAGTGACACCGGTATTTCGGTTTCGGTGAAAAAGGTTTGTGATCTCTTAAATATACACGATGACCCCCGGTGACAATTGTTCGGTGTATCTGATGGATACGGAAAGGTCATACTCCTACGATTTGTATTTTCTCAATCAGATGAAAGAATAGCGACCTTAATCTTATCTTCCATGAGCTCTTTTCTATCCATCCCCATGAAAACAACTAAATTGGATTTTTTTCTCGACCCATCCATCTGATTTAAATCATTGATGATTCAATTGGAAAAGAAACATGGATTTCTCTTATGATGATCGAATTCGCGTCTCTTTAATCAATGAGATATCTGCTAAACTTTTTAGTTACTCGTTGTGATTGTGCCGACTTGTTGATTTGATTGATTTAGAGATCAAATTAAATTCAGTCTTTACAGGAAAACTTATTTATAGTAATGATAATGATGTCGAAGTAGGAAATTCTTGAAACCATTTCATTTTTTATGATTCCTTACCTTATAAATCCTCGCTATTCGAAGAAGTGTGAGATTGGTGAATCTATCCTATTGAGTCACTTGCGACTTTTCCGGGTCATTAGAATAGCTTATTTGGTTAATGACTCATTTTATTTTGTTCCAGTATTGGTAATTCCAGTATTGGTAATCGAATTAAAGACTCGTCTTTAGTTTAGTTGTTCGAGAAAGAATTGGAATTGGATCTTTCATGATTGATCGTCCCGAACAATATAACAATATGTTGAAGATGTAGATGTAAATAAGTGTTGAGCAACTCATTTCTTCGTGTTTTTTATAAATGTGTTTCATTCCTATAACAGAATATGGGTTAATTTGGCTTTTTGCTGAGATTTCCCCAGAGAAATACCTATTCATACATATATAAAAATAAAGTATGGACTACTATGCACCGATGGAGCCAATGACTATTCATGATTCCATATTGAATCAATTCCATACCGGTCCAAATTAGAGGAATGTTATGGTAAAACTTCGTTTGAAACGATGTGGTAGAAAGCAACGTGCGACTTGAAGGACATGATCGGCTGTGGATTCTTGCATCCACCATTTTTTTATATATCAATGAAGATGCTCTTGGCTCGACATAGTTTGTTCTGTGCCACCAGGACCCCATTTGGGGGGGTTGTAAATAGTACATGATGGAGCTCGAGCATAAATTCTTGATTCATTTATCAGAGGGAAGGATCTAGGGTTAGTGCCAGTCAATAAGTTGGAACAACTTCGTAAGTATATCTTCGATATAGAAATCGCAAATTCGAACAAGTTTCAAAAGCAAAAAAAGGAAAATTTGTCGGAATTGGTAAAACTATTTCGATCAAAAGTGTATCACAGGGGAATCAACCATTTGTATGATTCTTCAATAGAAAGAACAAAAGGTATGTTGCTGCCATTTTGAAACAATTAAGGATCACCGAAGTAATGTCTAAACCCAATGATTCAAAGCAAAGATAAAGGATACCGGAACAAGGAAACGCCATTTTCAATTGTCTCAATAACTAGATCAGAATGGGAAAGGAAAATCGATTCTAGACGAGACAAACAAAAGAGGTTAGAGACGGCTCAATAAATGTCTAAGGATTTCCCTTCGAGTTCTTTGAGAATTACCCAACTTGAGTTATGAGTACGAATGAGATTTCTTTTTTTTTTTATTCCTTCCAAAAAAAAAACGACTCAAATCCTAATCTAATTGATGATTTTATGGATCCATTTGCCACTATATACAATACATAAATTCGAATCATTCTTTCTCGAGCCGTACGAGGAGAAAACCTCCTATACGTTTCTAGGGGGGGCATTGTTCATCTATATCTATCCCAATGAGCCATCTATCGAATCGTTGCAATTGATGTTCGATCCCGAAGAGAAGGAAGAGATCTTCGTAAAGTGGGTTTTTACGATCCGATAAAGAACCAAACTTATTCAAATGTTCCTGCTATTCTATATTTCCTTGAAAAAGGCGCTCAACCTACAGGAACTGTTCATGATATTTCAAAGAAAGCGGAAGTATTTAAGGAACTTCGAATTAATCAAACGAAATAAAATTTATGAAATAGAAAAAAAAGATTGAGTGAAATAACTGGCAATTGAGGGGATTGCCATCAATCAGATGGTTTTCGTTGGGACTCTACGAATAAATAAGGGATCAATCTTGCTATTGTTTGTACTTCTATTGAAAACCAGAGATTTTTTTCCTACTTCTTCTTTATTTATTCCCCCCCACACACTTCATTTCTTATCTATGTAGTGCCAATCCAACACAAGTCTTTATTTTCTTTATTTCATTTTTTTTTCTCAAAATTCAATTTATATTGACAATGGTGTATCGATCAAATATAATTCGATCGTGGATAAATAGATCTATTTATCTACGTCCCATAAGTTTGTTTCTTTACTTCACTAGGTTCGCCGGATTCACTGTGACACAAGAAGTATCTTCTTAAGATAATGAAAAAAAAAAAAATGATCGAGGGTCCACAAATTTTTACATCTATCTATATTTATCCGTGAATCCGTTGTATTTGAATCTGATCTGAACATTTTGATGTTCATAATTGATCATCAAATGTTTCTTTTAGATTTGTTGCTAGTTCAATGTTTTGATGGGGTAGGGCAATCCAATCTCTTTATTTATTTATTTATTTTTTGATTCCGATCGTATCTACACACCATATTTCTACGGGTTGCTAACTCAACGGTAGAGTACTCGGCTTTTAAGTGCGGCTAGGATCTTTTACACATTTGGATGAAGCAACAGATTCGTCCATACCATTGGTATGGTTTGTAAGACCACGACTGATCCTGAAAGGGAATGAATGGAAAAAACAGCATGTCGTATCAATGGAGAACTCTGAGAATACTTCCTGGGTCGGTAGAAAATCTTGTTTTGATTCTTGGAACGGTACCAAATCAATTCACAGTTTGGTCGAATGAATAAATGGATAGAGCCCTAATGGCTCCAATTATAAGGAAACCAAAAGCAACGAGCTCGGTTCATAATTCGAATGATTACCCGATCTAATTAGACGTTAAAAATAGATTAGTGCCTGATGCGGGAAAGGGTTCTCCTGTGAGTGGATCATCGATTCCTTTTTTTTTTCATGAATCCTAACTATTAACTATTCTTTCTCTATTATGGAGTGGAGACGAATGTGTAGAAGAAACGGTATACTGATAAAGAGAATTTCTTCCAAAGTCAAAAGAGCGATCGGGTTGCAAAAATAAAGGATTTCTAACCATCTCTTGTAACTATAACGAACACAAACAAATTGGATGGAAAGAGAGAGGATCCGTTCATTGGACTCCCCGTCTCCGGGGTATCTATTCTTTTCTTACTATATACCCTGTTCTGACCGTATCGCACTATGTATCATTTGATAACCCAAGAAATCCCCCGTGCCTTTGTATAATTTCAAATGGAGGAATTACAAGGATATTTAGAAATAGATAGATCTAGGCAACAACACTTCCTATATCCGCTTCTATTTCAGGAGTATATCTACGCACTTGCTCATGATCATGGTTTAAATGGATCGATTTTTTACGAACCTATGGAAAATTTCGGTTATGACAATAAATCCAGTTCACTAATTGTGAAACGTTTAATTACTCGAATGCATCAACAGAATCATTTGATTGGTTCGGTTAATGATTCCAACGAAAATAGATTCGTTGGGCACAACAAGAATTTTTATTTTCAAATGGTATCAGAGGGTTTTGCAGTCATTATGGAAATTCCATTCTCGCTGCGATTAGTATCTTCCCTAGAAGAAAAAGAAATAGCAAAATCTCATAATTTACGATCTATTCATTCAATATTTCCCTTTTTCGAGGACAAATTATCACATTTAAATCATGTGTCAGATATACTAATACCTCATCCCATCCATCTGGAAATCTTGGTTCAAACCCTTCACTGCTGGATACAAGATGCCCCCTCTTTGCATTTATTGCGATTCTTTCTCCACGAGTATCGTAATTCGAATAGTCTCATTACTCCAAAGAAATCCATTTCTCTTTTTTCAAAAGAGAATCAAAGATTCTTCTTGTTACTATATAATTCTCATGTATATGAATGTGAATCCGTATTAGTGTTTCTCCGTAAACAATCTTCTCATTTACGATCAACATCCTCTGGAACTTTTCTTGAGCGAACACATTTCTATGGAAAAATAGAACATCTTGTAGTAGTGCTTCGTAATGATTTTCAGAAGACCCTATGGTTGTTCAAGGACCCTTTCATGCATTATGTCAGATATCAAGGAAAATCCATTCTGGCTTCAAAGGGGACTCATCTTCTGATGAAGAAATGGAAATCTCACCTTGTCCATTTTTGGCAATGTCATTTTTACTTGTGGTCTCTACCGGACAGGATCCATATAAACCAATTATACAATCATTCCTTATATTTTCTGGGCTATCTTTCAAGTGTACGACTAAACACTTCGGTGGTAAGGATTCAAATGCTAGAGAATTCATTTCTAATAGATACTTCTATTAATAAATTCGAGACCCTAGTCCCAATTATTCCTCTGATTGGATCAGTG